GATCGTATTGATTCTTATCAAATAAAGACAGGATTAACTGATGCTGTTCAAACAGGAACAGGTCAACTAAATGGTATTCCCGTAGCAATTGGGGTTATGGATTTTCAGTTTATAGGGGGTAGTATGGGATCCGTAGTAGGTGAGAAAATCACCCGTTTGATCGAATATGCTGCCAATCAATTTTTACCTCTTATTCTAGTATGTGCTTCTGGAGGAGCACGTATGCAAGAAGGAAGTTTGAGCTTGATGCAAATGGCTAAAATATCTTCTGCTTTATATGATTATCAAGTAAATAAAAAGTTATTCTATGTCTCGATCCTTACATCTCCTACTACTGGTGGGGTGACGGCTAGTTTTGGTATGTTGGGGGATATCATTATTGCCGAACCCAATGCTTACATTGCATTTGCGGGTAAAAGAGTAATTGAGCAAACATTGAATATAACAGTACCTGAAGGTTCACAAGAGGCTGAATATTTATTCCATAAGGGCTTATTTGATTCAATTGTACCGCGTAATCTTTTAAAGGGCGTTCTTAGTGAGTTATTTCAGCTCCATGCTTTCTTTCCTTTGATTCCAAATTAAATGAAGTAGAGCTTTAAATTATTCAATTTTTTTATCATTTATTATTATTATAATTAGTATAATTAGTAATAAAATGAATATATAAATATAAATAAATATAAATAATAATATTAATATAAAAAATATAATTAAATAAAATAGAATTAAATATTCAAATATTAAATATAATAATTATAATATAATTATACTATTAGAAAATTCATTCTAAAATTAATATTAAATATTACTATTTTTTTTTTATTATATTTAAAATTAGAATTCTAATTAATATTGAATTTATATTAATAATTTAATAATTTTTTATATATACTCATACTCATTTAGATATACTTAGTAGAATTCTATATAGAATTCTATTCTATATAGATTTCTATATAAAAATCTACTTTGTATAAGTATATATGATATGAATTCTAGTGATTAAAAAATCTCTTTATAACAATATAAAAATAGAAAAATAACAGGTAAAAATCTTAATAGAACAATAACAAAAAACTAAAAAAATAACAGGTACAAATATTAAATCGAGGTACCCATTCTATGACAACTCTCAGCAACTTACCCTCTATTTTTGTGCCTTTAGTAGGCCTAGTATTTCCGGCAATTGCAATGGCTTCTTTATTTCTCCATGTTCAAAAAAACAAGATTTTTTAGATACGGACAGCAGTAGGGACAAATCTCATCTATTTTTTTTAGATCTAGAAGCAATTCGATGAATTACTCCTAAAGGTTTACATAAAAATAGTACTAGTTGATGAGAGTTACTTCGCAAACAAGGAAAAGTCAAATAAAATTCATTTGGTTGGGTTATTTTCTCAATTCCAAAAAAATACAACTGGATCTAATATGGGTTGGCGATCAGAACGTATATGGATAGAACTTATAACGGGGTCTCGAAAAACAAGTAATTTCTGCTGGGCCATTATCCTTTTTTTAGGTTCATTAGGGTTCTTATTGGTTGGAACTTCGAGTTATCTTGGTAGGAATTTGCTATCTTTATTTCCGTCTCAGCAAATTCTTTTTTTTCCACAAGGGATCGTGATGTCTTTCTATGGAATCGCTGGTCTCTTTATTAGCTCTTATTTGTGGTGTACAATTTTGTGGAATGTAGGTAGTGGTTATGATCGATTCGATAGAAAAGAGGGAATAGTGTGTATTTTTCGTTGGGGATTTCCTGGAAAAAATCGTCGTATCTTTCTCCGATTCCTTATGAAAGACATTCAGTCCATCAGAATAGAAGTTAAAGAGGGTATTTATACTCGTCGTGTCCTTTATATGGAAATCAGAGGACAGGGGGTCATTCCCTTGACTCGTACTGATGAGAATTTGACTCCACGAGAAATTGAACAAAAAGCGGCAGAATTGGCCTATTTCTTGCGTGTACCAATTGAAGTATTTTAAAAAAAAAAACGAAATGAATGCTTTCTTAAAAAAAACGGAAAAAATTATTGAATTTTTTTTTGGAAATATTTGATATTTTTTTTTTATTTTGATAGTTGATAGAAAGGGTGTTTTTTTTTGTTTCGAAATCCAACTAATATTCATTACTTGAAGTGCTCTTTCATGCATTCATCGAAAGGGGCAATTGTGTCGAATTTTAGCAATTGATATCTTTGGAAACAATATTTTTTCTTCATTCAAATTGGAAGCAGACTCTTTCTTTTTCTTATTCTATTTGTGTATTTTTTCTAAATTCAAGAACTAATTCCCGAATTGCACAAATAAAAAAAACGTGAGAATCGATTTATAGGCTCTATGACTTGTAATAGAACTTATGCTTGATAGAAATATTCTTATCATATAGAGTTGACGAATGAGGTGAAGCTGACTTCATTAAAGACGAAAAATGGCAAAAAAGAAAGCATTCATTACCCTTCTATATCTTACATCTATAGTCTTTTTGCCCTGGTGGATCTCTTTCTCATTTAAGAAAAATATGGAATCTTGGGTTACTAATTGGTCAAATACTAGGCAATCCGAAATTTTCTTGAATGATATTCAAGAAAAGAGTATTCTAAAAAAATTCATAGAATTAGAGGAACTCTTACTCTTGGATGAAATGATAAAGGAATACCCGGAAACACGTCTACAAAACCTTCGTATCGGAATCTACAAAGAAACGATCCAATTGATCAAGACGCACAACGAAGATCTTATGAATACGATTTTGCACTTCTCGACAAATATAATCTGTTTCGTTATTTTAAGTGGTTATTCTATTCTAGGTAATCAAGAACTTATTATTCTTAACTCTTGGGTTCAAGAATTCCTATATAACTTAAGCGACACAATAAAAGCTTTTTCTATTCTTTTATTAACTGATTTATGTATAGGATTCCATTCGACCCATGGTTGGGAACTAATGATTGGTTCTGTCTATAAAGATTTTGGATTTGCTCATAATGATCAAATTATATCCGGTCTTGTTTCCACTTTTCCAGTCATTCTAGATACAATTTTGAAATATTGGATTTTCCGTTATTTAAATCGTGTATCTCCGTCACTTGTAGTGATTTATCATTCAATGAATGACTGAAAAAAGGATCCACTGATCCAATTCTAAAGTTTGTTATTTTGTACAAAAGCTAACCATTCAAAAATTGACTTATTCTTTTTTTTTTTTCTTTTTCTTTCTACTCATCCAGCGGATTCCTCCTATATTCCAGTAAAATTCTTTCAGTACATAGCAGAATTATGGATAGGGAACTGTACCAGTGACCAACCTAATTTTATTGTAGAACTTTTCAGGATCAATGATTGGACCATGCAAACTATAAATTACTGTTCTTGGATAAAGGAAGAGATTACTCGATCAATTTCCGTATCGCTCATGATATATATAATAACTCGAGCACCCATTTCAAATGCATATCCCATTTTTGCACAGCAGGGTTATGAAAATCCGCGAGAAGCAACTGGCCGTATTGTATGTGCCAATTGCCATTTAGCTAATAAGCCCGTGGATATCGAGGTTCCACAAGCGGTACTTCCTGATACTGTATTTGAAGCAGTTGTTCGAATTCCTTATGATATGCAAGTGAAACAAGTTCTTGCTAATGGTAAAAAGGGGGCTTTAAATGTGGGGGCTGTTCTTATTTTACCGGAGGGGTTTGAATTGGCCCCCCCCGATCGTATTTCGCCTGAGATTAAAGAAAAGATAGGTAATCTGTCTTTTCAAAGCTATCGTCCCACTAAAAAAAATATTCTTGTGGTAGGCCCTGTTCCTGGTCAGAAATATAATGAAATAACCTTTCCTATTCTTTCCCCCGATCCCGCTACTAAGAGAGATGTTCACTTCTTAAAATATCCAATATACGTAGGCGGGAACAGGGGAAGGGGGCAGCTTTATCCCGACGGGAGCAAGAGTAATAATAATGTTTATAATGCTACAGCTGCAGGTATAGTAAACAAAATCATACGAAAAGAAAAGGGGGGATATGAAATAACTATAGTAGATGCATCGGATGGCCGCGAAGTGATTGATATTATACCTCCAGGACCAGAACCTCTTGTTTCAGAGGGTGAATCTATCAAACTTGATCAACCATTAACGAGTAATCCAAATGTGGGTGGATTTGGTCAGGGGGATGCGGAAATAGTACTTCAAGATCCGTTACGTGTCCAAGGTCTCTTGTTCTTCGTGGCATCTGTTATTTTGGCACAAATCTTTTTGGTTCTTAAAAAGAAACAGTTTGAGAAGGTTCAATTATCTGAAATGAATTTCTAGGTCCGCGGATTTATCAACATATTAAGTTCGTAAAAATAACGAAATCTTTTTGTTGATAATTATGTAATTCTGTATAATCAAAAGATTATGAAAAGCCCCTTGTTTGTTTCTATTCTTTTTCTACCATATTTAGTTCTACCATATTTAGAGAATTCACCGCAGTACTAGTCAGTCATAGTATGTAGATTGTGAAGAAGACTATTTGACTTTACCCATTTTTTTGTTTCTTTTTTTTTTTTCACCCCCAAGAAATCGGAGCACTATAATTATGTCACAGTTTTCGGATTTCAATGTCATAGAATATAAATATATTCAATTATTAGTTTTTATAGTTTTTTTGTTTTTCTATTTGACTGTAAGAAAATTCAACTCGATACTAAACAGAAGATAAATAAACGGAGAATATTAAGCACAGTATAAATTGAAATTGGAAAAACGGGATTCTAGGAGGGATTATTTGTCTTCCTAGAACCCTTCTTGTTTGTGTCGAAATATTCTCCCAAATAGTTTCATATACCAAATATTTTCATATAAAAATGCCTATTGATCTCGTTCGTCAAAGAATCCTATCCCCCATTCTTAGTTTAGATTTTTTCCGAGTTTTTATTAGAACCTTTATGACATAAAGACATATAATATATTTTTTTATTTATTGCATATAACATATAAGTAACATATAAACATATAA